AGATAGACAAGATCTTAAATAAAAAAAAAATTTAAGACTAAACAACTAAAATGCTTCTATTGTTGGATCCATAATTAATCCTTTGGATCCTTGGGATTGGTGGATTTTTTTATATTTATATCCCGTAGTTTAGGACCATGGATCGAGCTAAAGAAGACAACATTTTTGACCCCTCCCATATATTGTCCTTTTCATTCCGTGTTGCAATAGAAACTTATTATTCTACAAAATTCTATGAAAATTTCTTTTTCATAAGAGAGAAAGGATATTTCAATGAGAATTTGTATACGACATGGGAGAAATCTCTCTTTATATTCAAAATTGAAGAAAGGGTTCCATCATATGAAGAAAGGGTTCCATCATATTCATATATAGTGAAGTGATACCCCGATTCCCACAAGAGAATCGTTTCTTTCAATACTCGCTTGTTATTAGTTAATAATCCTAGTGATTGAATCTATATGCTTATTCCGAAAGGAAATATTCAAATGATTATTCATCGAATGACTATTCATATATTGTATTTTCATTCAAATAGGGGGCAGGAAGGCTCTATGGAAAAGGAAAAATGGTGGTTCACTTCGATGTTGTTTAACAGGGAGTTAGGATACAGGTGTGGGCTAAGTAAATCAATGGATGGTATTGGTCCTATTGGAAATACTAATGGAAGTGAAGACCTCGTTATAGATAAAAACATTCATAGTTGGGGTGATAGTGACAACCCAGGTTGCGATAATGTGGATCATTTATTTGGTGTCAGGGGCATTCGTAATTTCGCCTCTGATGACACTTTTTTAGTTAGGGATAGTAGTGGTGACAATTATTCCATCTATTTCGATATTGAAAATCATATTTTTGAGATTGACAATGATCATTCGTTTCTGAGTGAACTCGAAAGTTTTTTTTCTAGTTATCCAAATTCTAGTTATCTGAATAATGGGTCTAAGAGTAACAATCACTACTATGATCGTTACATGTATGATACTAAATATAGTTGGAATAATCACATTAATAGTTGCATTGACAATTATCTTGATTCTGAAATCAGTATTAATAGTGACTTTTCAAGTGGCGACAATTACAGTAAGAGTTACATTTATAGTTACATTTGTAATGAAAGCATAAACAGTATTGCCAGTGTGAGTTCCGATGTAAAAACTAGTGCAAATGAAAGTTATTCCTATGAAAGTGAGTCCCATATGCAAGGAAACTCTAATGATCTCGATATAAATAAAAAATACAGACATTTGTGGGTTCAATGCGAAAATTGTTATGGATTAAATTATAAGAAATTTTTGAGATCAAAATTGAATATTTGTGAACAATGTGGATATCATTTGAAAATGAGTAGTTCAGACAGAATCGAACTTTCGATTGATCCGGGCACTTGGGCTCCTATGGATGACGACATGGTTTCTGTGGATCCCATTGAATTTCATTCGGAGGAGGAACCTTATCAAGATCGTATTGATTCTTATCAAAAAAGGACAGGGTTAACCGAGGCTGTTCAAACAGGCATAGGTCAATTAAAAGGTATTCCCATAGCAATTGGGGTTATGGATTTTCAGTTCATGGGGGGAAGTATGGGATCCGTAGTAGGTGAGAAACTAACCCGTTTGATCGAATATGCTACTAATAGATCTCTACCTGTTATTATAGTGTGTGCTTCCGGAGGAGCGCGCATGCAAGAAGGAAGTTTGAGTTTGATGCAAATGGCAAAAATATCTTCCGCTTCATATAATTATCAATTAAATAAAAAGTTATTATATGTATCAATCCTTACATCTCCTACAACCGGCGGGGTGACCGCTAGTTTTGGTATGTTAGGAGATATCATTATTGCCGAACCTAATGCCTATATTGCGTTTGCGGGTAAAAGAGTAATTGAACAAACATTGAATAAGACAGTACCCGATGGTTCACAATCGGCTGAGTATTTATTCCAGAAAGGCTTATTCGACCCAATCGTACCACGTAATCTTTTAAAAGGTGTTCTGAGTGAGTTATTTCAACTTCACGGTTTCTTTCCCGTGAATAAAAATTCAATCAAGTAGAGCATTAAAATGAAATTAGGAAAAAAAGGAATGTTCTCTTCTTACGTATTTATTATAGATATTGAATAGTATATATATTGTATTGAATAGATATTGAAGCATTCAAATATAGAAAATATAGAATTGAAATCTTGCGTTTTTCTATATCCCCTACCATATCCCCGGGGAACTCCCATTTTTACTAGGAATTCATGTTGGATCGGGTTCATTAGAATCCTTACTTGTAAGAAACTCTTTCATTCGTTATTAGAAGATAAGGACAAAAGAACAAGAATAATAAATAGAAAAGTAAATAGGTACACCTAATTTAGTTCTATTTTTCTTGTACCTATTATTATATACTTAGAATCAATATACTTATGATAAGATATCTTTATAACAGGTACAAATCAAATATTAAATCGAGGTATCTAGTCTATGACAACTTTCAACTTCCCCTCTTTTTTTGTGCCTTTAGTGGGCCTAGTATTTCCGGCAATTGCAATGGCCTCTTTATCTATTCATGTTCAAAAAAACAAAATTGTCTAAATCCGATGGGACCAAATCTCATCAATTTCTTGCAAGAATTTTACTTGGATCATAATACAGATATCCATTTATTGGAATATGGTAAACATGCGGCTTCTTCCGAACACAAGTGAAAGAGCGGTTATGTGCGTGGAAACATTATATATGGATAATATGGATAAATGCATTAGAGCTTTTTTGAAAATCGATCAGCAGAGATCTGAAATGGAAAGTTAATATATCTATATGTACGTATATACCCATAGTAGGATCCTATGACGGGGATTTTCTTTTTTTTATATCGATATATCGAACCGATTCTATGAATTATTACTAATGATTCATATCACAATAGTGCTAGTTGATGAGAGTTACTTCGGGAACAAAACATAAAGTCAAATTTATTTGGGTTATTCTCTCAATTCCAATAAAATGCAACTGGATCTAGTATGAACTGGCGATCAGAACGTATATGGATAGAACTTATAACGGGGTCTCGCAAAACAAGTAATTTCTTCTGGGCCTGTATCATTTTTTTAGGTTCCCTGGGATTCCTATTGGTTGGAACTTCTAGTTATCTTGGTCGGAATCTGATATCTTTATTTCCGTCTCAGCAAATCCTTTTTTTTCCACAGGGGATCGTGATGTCTTTCTATGGGATCGCGGGTCTGTTCATTAGCTCATATTTGTGGTGCACAATTTGGTGGAATGTAGGCAGTGGTTATGATCAATTCGATAGAAAAGAAGGAATAGTGTGTATTTTTCGTTGGGGATTTCCTGGACGAAATCGTCGGATCTTCCTTCGATTCCTTATGAGAGATATCCAGTCGATTAGAATAGAAATTAAAGAGGGTCTTTATCCTCGTCGTGTACTCTATATGGAAATCAGAGGTCGGGGGGCCCTTCCGCTGACTCGTACTGATGAGAATTTGACTCCACGAGAAATTGAACAAAAAGCTGCTGAATTGGCCTATTTCTTGCGCGTACCAATTGAATTATTTTGAAATAAACCAAAAAATGGATGTTTTTTCAGCATTGAGGAAGGAACTCAAAAGCCCTCCCTGTTATAGATATAGAACTCATGTTTCAAAAAAATACCAGATTGGATAGAGTCGAGCAATGAAGTCGCTTCATTAACAATTCACAGATTCAAAATGACAAAAAAGAAAGCATTCACCCCCCTTCCATATCTTGCATCTATAGTATTTTTGCCCTGGTGGATTTCTTTCTCATTTAATAAAAGTCTGGAATCTTGGGTTATTAATTGGTGGAATACTAGTCAATCCGAAGCCTTTTTGAATAATATTCAAGAAAATAACGTTCTAGAAAAATTCATAGAATTAGAAGAACTTTTTATTTTGGACGAAATAATAAAGGAGTATTCAGAGACACATATACAAAATTTTCGTATAGGAATTCACAAAGAAACGATACAATTGGTCAAGATGCATAATGAGGGTCATATCCATACCGTTTTACACTTCTCAACAAATATAATAAGTTTTGCTATTTTAAGTGGTTATTCGATTCTCGGTAATGAAGAACTTGTCATTCTTAATTCTTGGGTTCGGGAGTTTCTCTACAATTTAAGCGACACAATAAAAGCTTTTTCTATTCTTTTGTTAACTGATTTATGTATTGGATTCCATTCGCCTCATGGTTGGGAACTAATGATTAGTTTTGTCTACAAAGATTTTGGATTTTCTCATAATGAGCAAATTATATCTGGGCTTGTTTCCACTTTTCCAGTCATTCTAGATACCATTTTTAAATATTGGATCTTCCGTTATTTAAATCGTGTATCTCCCTCACTTGTAGTAATTTATCATTCAATGAATGACTAAGGGATGATCCACTGATATGAATCCAATTATAATGTTTGTTACTTCGTACATAAACAAACCAATAAAAATCTTACTCACTCTTTTCTTTATGTTTCTACTCATCCAGGGGATTCTTCCTATATTCCAGTGAAATTATTCCAGTCAAATAGCAGAATCGTGGATAGGAAACTATACTAGCAACCTACCTAATTTATTGTAGAAATTCTCCGGATCAACGATTGGACCATGCAAAATAGAAATATCCTTTCTTGGGTAAAGGGGCAGATGACTCGATCCATTTCTGTATCGATCATGATGTTGATATATGTAATAACTTGGACATCTATTTCACACGCATATCCCATTTTTGCGCAACAGAGTTATGAAAATCCACGAGAAGCAACCGGGCGTATTGTATGTGCCAATTGTCATTTAGCTAATAAGCCCGTGGATATTGAGGTTCCACAAGCGGTACTTCCTGATACTGTATTTGAAGCAGTTGTTAGAATCCCTTATGATATGCAACTGAAACAAGTTCTTTCTAATGGTAAAAAAGGGTCTTTGAATGTAGGGGCTGTTCTTATTTTACCTGAGGGATTCGAACTAGCTCCGCCCG